TTGTTTATAAATTATTAATAATATGAATATTTGTTTATAAATTATTAATAATATGAATATTATATGATCGTGAATAATTATAGAAAATTATTAATAATTATACTTGTTATATTCAAGCTAAGGTTTAATATTTTTTAAAATATTTTTGTATAAAATTAAAAGCTATAAAAAAATTATAATGATAATTTCAATAAGTTAATTTTATATACTATAGTTAGTTTATTAAATAGTTTTTACATATAAAATATATAATATAGTCTGTAAAATTAATTTAAAAATTTATTTTAAATTTAATTAAATATTTTTAAAATCATTGAAAATTTTATGTATACATTTTTATTTAATTTTTTATATAAAATAAAAATTATTAATTTTAATTTTTTTAAAAAAATAAAAATTAATTTTATTTAAAAAATTTATTCAGGGGTAAATTAATTTTTATTTAATAATTAATATTTATTTTATTTTTACAAAATTTTTAAAAATTGATTTAGGGGTAAATCAATTTTAATATCTTTATATTTTTAAAAATTATTTCAGTTATTTATAAAATTTATATTTATTTAAATCAATTAAATTTTATTTTTTTAGCTATCATTTAATTTTAAAGTTTTATTTAAATATAATTTAAATTTTTATTTAATTATTATTTTAATTTAATTAATTTAGGAATAAATTAATTATTTTATAATTTATATTTATTTTATTATAAAATATTAAAAAATTGATTTAGGGGTAAATCAATTTTAATTTTTATAGGTTTAGTTTTAATTATCTATAAAATTTATATTTAATTAATTTTTATTTTTTTAATTATATTTAAATTTTCAAGTTTTTTAGGGTGTAAATTAATTTTTTTATACAATTTAAATTTTTATTTAATTATTATTTAAATTAAATTTATTTAGGGGTAAATTAATTTATAATTTAAATTTTTAAATAATTATATAAATTTATAATTAATATTGATTTAATTATATTAGTTTTAGTGATTTTTATTTTTTAAAAAGATAAAATGAACATTTTTATTTAGATATTTTTGTTGCAATTTTAAATTTAGGGGTAAATTTAAAATATTGTATAAAATATTTAAGAAATAATTTTAATGAAGAATTAAAATTTAATGCAAATCGGTTTAAAATTTAAATTAATTAATTTATTTAAATTAAAATTTTAAATGAGATTTGTTTTCAATATATTATTTTTTAGATAAATATTGTCGATTTTGCGGGAGGAATTCTACTAAAATTAGTTTACCTTTTTAATTTATACATTATTAATAAATTTTGGATAAATAAAAAAATTAAATTATAAATTTAAATAAATATTTATTTATATAAAATTATTTTTATAGTTAATAAAAAAATTTATTTATACATATATAAGTTAATTTATGTATAAAATTTAAATTATTGTATATTTTAATTTTTAAAATAATTATAATATTATTATTAAAATAATTTTGTACAATCAAAATTAAAAAATTCAATGATTATATATTAATATAAAGTTATTTATAAAATTTCTTTAAAAAAAAGTTTTATTTTAGCTTAAAATATTAATTAATTTTTTTTTTACATGTAAGTTCAAGCTTTTTATATAATTTATTTAAAAAATAAATTATTTGTAATTATTCGCAGTTTTTAAATTTTTAAATATAAGAAATTAAGATAAAGGAATAAATTTTAGTATTAACAAAATTTGTGCCAGCAGTTGCGGTTATACAATTAATACAATTAATAATTATTAGTGTGTAATTAATTGATTTAATTAAAAATAAATTATTAATTTATTAAGTGAAATTTTAAATTAATTTAATTTTTTAATAAATTTTATGAAGTTACTAAATTTTATATTAAACTAGGATTAGATACCCTATTATTTTAAATGTAAATGTTTAAACTATATTATTGTTAGTTATGATCTTTAAAATTAAAAATTTTGGCGGTATTTTAGTCTTTTCAGAGGAACCTGTTCTATAATCGATATTCCACGATTTTTTTTACTTTTTTTATTAGTTTATATATCATCGTAGTTTGAATATTTTATAAGAATTAAAATATTCAATATTTATATTTATAAATAAATTCAGATCAAGGTATAGCTTATAAAAAAGAAGAAATGGGTTACAATAATTTTAATTATACGAATAAATAATTTTAAAAATATTTTAAAGGTGGATTTGAAAGTAATATAATTAATTTAAGTTATATGATTTTAGCTCTAAAATATGCACATATCGCCCGTCGCTTTCATTTAATATGGAATAAGTCGTAACAAAGTAGGTGTACTGGAAAGTGTACCTAGAATTACAAATTAGAGCTTGAAATAAAGCATTTTATTTACATTAAAAAGTTAATTGTGAAATTCAATTTAATTTGAATTAAAAAATTTATTTTAATAATTTTTAAAAAAAGTATTTTTTTGTTTTATTATTAATAAAGAAAAAATATAATTTATTATAAATTAAAGTATAGTGATAGAAAATTTAAATATATTTAAAATATAAATTTTTATAAGAAAAATTTAATTTTTGTACCTTGTGTATCAGGGATTATTAAATTAATTTTATTTATTTAAATTTCTCGGTTTTAAAAGAGTTAAAATTTTATCTATTTTATTGTTAAATTAATATTTTAAATAAAATTTTAGTAATGAAACGTTATTCGTTTTTAAATATATCTAGTTTTTCAAGAAATAAATTTAATTTATTTATTAATATTAATTAATATTATTATTAATTTTAATTTTATTAATAAAAAATATTTTAAGGGATAAGCTTTAAAATAAATTTATATAAAATATTATTTATTAAAATATTTATAGAATTAAAAATTTTTATTATTTATAATTTGTTATAATTAGTTTTTTTATATATATTATTTATTAATTTTTATATTTTTTATTGAAATTATTTATTTAATTTTATTTTAAATGTAATAATGATAATATTAGTATAATTATTTTGTTTAAATATTTTATTTAAATAAGGTTAAGTTAAGGAATTCGGCAAATATATTTTTCGCCTGTTTATTAAAAACATGTCTTTTTGATTATAATTTAAAGTCTAACCTGCCCAATGATTTATTTAAATGGCTGCAGTATTTTGACTGTACAAAGGTAGCATAATCATTAGTTTTTTAATTGAAAGCTAGAATGAATGGTTGAACGAGAAAATTACTGTCTCAATTTAATTTAATTAGAATTTTATTTTTAAGTTAAAAAGCTTAAATAAATTTAAAAGACGAGAAGACCCTATAGAGTTTAATATTTTATTAAATAAAAATTTTAGAATTTTAATTATTTAATAAAATATTTTATTGGGGTGATAAATAAATTTAATAAACTTTATTTTTTATACTACATTTATTTATGATTTATTGATCCATTTTTTATGATTAAAAGATTAAATTACCTTAGGGATAACAGCGTAATCTTTTTAAAGAGTTCAAATCGAAAAAAAGGATTGCGACCTCGATGTTGGATTAAAGTTAAATTTTGGCGTAGAAGTTAAAATATTAAGTCTGTTCGACTTTTTAAACTTTACATGATCTGAGTTTAAACCGGTGTGAGCCAGGTTGGTTTCTATCTTTAAAAAAAATAAATATTTTAGTACGAAAGGACCATTTATTTATAAAATTTATTAAAAGTTGAATATTATTATTATTTTGGCAGATTAGTGCGTTAAATTTAGAATTTAATTATGTATATTTATACAAATAATACTTGTATTTTAAAGATTTAATTTTATTATCATTAAGATTTATTGTTTTAACAATTTGTGTGTTAATTGGGGTAGCTTTTTTAACCTTATTAGAACGAAAGATTTTGGGCTATATTCAGATTCGTAAAGGACCTAATAAAGTCGGTTTTGTAGGGATTCCTCAGCCATTTAGTGATGCTATTAAGTTGTTTACTAAAGAATCTATTTTTCCTTTAATGTCAAATATTAATTTATATTATTTTTCTCCTATTTTTAATTTATTTTTATCATTAATATTATGAATATGTATACCATTTTTTAGAATACTTTTTAATTATAATTTGGGGTTTTTATTTTTTTTATGTGTGTCTAGTTTAAGAGTTTATACAATTATAATTTCAGGCTGATCTTCAAATTCTAATTATTCATTATTAGGAGGTATACGTTCTGTAGCTCAAACAATTTCTTATGAAGTTAGATTATCTTTAATTTTATTATGTTTTTTATTTTTGGTTCTAAGGTTAAGATTATTAGATTTTATATATTATCAATATTATTTATGATTTTTATATTTATGTTTTCCTTTATGTATAATATGAATTGTTTCAAGATTGGCTGAAACTAATCGTACTCCTTTTGATTTTGCTGAAGGAGAATCAGAGTTAGTTTCAGGATTTAATGTTGAATATAGAGGAGGAGGATTTGCTTTAATTTTTTTAGCTGAATATTCAAGAATTTTATTTATAAGAATAATATGTTGCATTTTATTTTTAGGGGGAGATATTTTTTCTTTTATATTTTTTATTAAATTAGGATTTATATCTTTTTTTTGGGTATGAGTACGAGGAACTTTACCTCGGTTTCGTTATGATAAATTAATATATTTAGCGTGAAAAAGGTTTTTACCTGTTTCTTTAAATTATTTATTTTTTTTTTTTGGCTTAAAATTAACAATTTTTAGCTTATTAATTTAGTTAACTAAATTTAGTAAAGTTAATAAACAAATTGTTTATCTTATATTTTCAAAATATATGCTTGTTCAAGCTCATTAACTAATTAAAAATTAGGTTATCTCATAATTTATTTATAATTGGGTTGATTAAATAAATAATAAAATAAATTAAAGTTAAGATTTGCCCAATTAAAATATAAGGGTCTTCTACTGGTCGTGCTCCAATTCATGTTAACAATAAGGTTGTTGATAATAATGTTCAAAATAATATTTTATTAATAGGGTAAAATTGGTTACTTTGTATATTTTTTATATTAATAAAAGGTATAATTATTAAAATAGCAATCGATATAACTAAAGCAATTACTCCTCCTAATTTATTAGGAATTGATCGTAAAATTGCATAGGCGAATAAGAAATATCATTCAGGTTGGATATGAATCGGTGTTACTAATGGATTAGCAGGAATAAAATTATCTGGATCTCCTAATATATAAGGATTTATTAATGTTAATATTGTTAATATTATTAATATTATAATGAAACCAAAAATATCTTTGAATGAAAAATAAGGATGAAATGGGATTTTGTCAATATTTCTATTTGTTCCTAAAGGGTTATTAGAACCTGTTTGGTGGAGAAATAATAAATGAATTATTGTTATTGCTGCAATAATAAAAGGTATTAAAAAATGTAGTGTAAAGAATCGAGTTAAAGTAGCGTTATCAACAGCAAATCCTCCTCATAATCATTGAACAATGTTAATACCTAAATATGGGATAGCTGATAATAAATTTGTGATTACTGTTGCTCCTCAAAAAGATATTTGACCTCAAGGTAACACATATCCTAAAAAAGCAGTTGCTATTACAATAAATAAAATAAGTACACCTATTAATCAGGTTAATTTTAAAGTGTAAGATCCATAATATATGCCTCGTCCAATATGTAAATAAATACAAATAAAAAAAAAAGAAGCCCCATTTGCGTGCATAGTTCGGATTAGCCACCCATAATTTACATCTCGACAAATATGAACTACTCTGTCGAAAGCTATTTCAATATTAGCTGTATAATGTATAGCTAAAAATAATCCAGTAATAATTTGAATTATTAAACATAATCCTAATAAAGAACCAAAATTTCATCATGCTGAAATGTTTGAAGGTGAAGGTAGATCAATTAAGGAAGAATTAATAATATTAATTAAAGGTTTATTACGTATAGGTGTTTTCATTAAAATTTTTGCCGAAGAGGTCCTATTGAAAAATCAGTTACTTTTACTACTGCGATCAATGTAATAAATAAATAGATAATTATTATAAATATGATAAAGTTTGATGGAAAATTATAAAATTTTCTTAATATTTTATAATTTGAATTTGTAATATTTATTTTATTAAATGATTCAATTATAAAAAATATTTTATCTAAATAATTTATTATAAATAATATAAATAATATTAAAATTATAATTATTAAGAATAATTTAATATTAAATTTAAATTTTTCATTAGAGGCAACTCTAGTTATATAAATAAATAAAACTAATATACCCCCAATTATAATAATAAATAGAATATAAGAAAATCAGTAATTAAAATTTAAAAATCCAGTGATTAATGAAATTAAAATAGTTTGTAGTAATAAAATTATTCCTATTGATAAAGGATGATTTATAAATAAAAAAGTTAAGGATATTATTATATTTAATAATAAAAATGCTATTATGATACAGAAGATAGTTTAAAAAATATTAATTTTGGAGATTAAAGATAAGGAGTAGTTCTTTCTTCTGAAGTTTTAAAAGAAAATCTTATTTTTGATTTACAAGACCAATATTTTATATTAAATTATTAAAACTAATGTTAATATTATTTTCAATTTTTATATATTTTTGTGGGTTATTAGTATTTTGTCTAAAACGTAAACATTTATTATTAATATTATTAAGGTTGGAATTTATTATTCTTTCTTTATATTTTAATATATTTATTTATTTAAGATATTTTAGTAATGAATATTATTTTTGTATAATTTTTATAACTATAAGAGTTTGTGAAGGAGCCTTAGGGTTATCTTTATTAGTTTCATTAGTTCGAACTCATGGTAATGATTATTTCAATAGTTTTAATATTTTATGATAAAATTTTTATTTATAATAATTTTTATGATTCCTTTAAGTTTCAAAAAAAATATATTTTGATTAAATCAATTTATTTATTTATTTATAGTAATTATATTTATTATAAATTTTAGATTTAATTATTTATTTATAAATATTAGATATTTTTTAGGTTATGATTTGATATCTTTTATAATAATTTTACTTACTATATGAATTTGTTCTTTAATAATTATGGCTAGAGAAAAATTATTTAAATTAAATTATTATTATGATTTATTTTTATTTTTATTGTTACTATTAATAATTTCATTGTTATGTACATTTTGTTCTATAAATTTGTTTATTTTTTATTTATTTTTTGAAATAAGGTTGATTCCTACTTTAATTTTAATTATTGGTTGAGGGTATCAACCTGAACGAATTCAAGCAGGTATTTATTTATTATTTTATACAATATTTGCTTCTTTACCAATAATATTATCAATTTTTTGATATTATTCTATATATGGTTCTTTAGACTATTATTTTTTAATTGATGTAAATTATTTTTTAATATATATAGGTATTAATATAGTATTTTTTATTAAAATACCTATATATTTTGTTCATTTATGATTACCTAAAGCTCATGTTGAAGCCCCAGTCTCAGGTTCTATAATTTTAGCTGGTATTATACTTAAGTTAGGAGGTTACGGATTAATTCGTGTAATAAAAATATTTATTAATGTAAGAATAATAATTAATTATATTATTATCATAATTTCATTAATTGGTGGCATTATTATTTCACTTATTTGTTTACGTCAGATTGATATTAAATCATTAATTGCTTATTCGTCAGTGAGACATATAGGGTTAGTTTTATCAGGTATTATAACTTTAAATTATTGAGGAGTATGCGGGGCTTTTTTAATAATAATTGCTCATGGTTTATGTTCATCAGGTTTATTTTGCTTGGCTAATATTAATTATGAACGTTTAAATAGTCGAAATTTTTTTATTAATAAAGGGTTAATTAATTTAATACCTAGATTTTCATTTTGATGATTTTTATTTTGTATTTGTAATATATCTGCTCCTCCTTCATTGAATTTGTTAGGGGAAATTATATTAATTAATAGTTTAGTTTCTTACAGTTTTATATTTATATATTTATTATGTTTTATTTTATTTTTTAGAGCTGTTTATTCTTTATATTTGTATTCTTATACACAACATGGAAAATTATTTTTTAGAAGTTATAGGTTTTCAAATGGGTATATACGTGAATATTTATTATTATTTTTACATTGATTTCCTTTAAATTTATTATTATTAAAAAGAGAATATTTAACAATAATTATTTATTTAAATAGTTTAATTAAAAACACTGATTTGTGGAATCAGAAATATATTTAGTATTTTAAATAATTATATGTATTTGTTTAATTTATAGAGTTTTTTTTTTAATTTTAAGTATTACATTATTTATATTTAGTTTAAATTTTATAATCTTGGATTATAGAATTATTTATGAATTTGATATTTTAAATTTAAATTCATGTTCAATTATTATAACTATTTTATTAGATTGGATATCTTTATTATTTATAAGATTTGTTTTGTTTATTTCTTCAATAGTAATTTATTATAGAAAAGAGTATATATTAGGAGATTTAAATTTAAATCGATTTATTATATTAGTTTGTATATTTGTATTTTCTATAATATTATTAATTATTAGTCCTAATTTAATTAGAATTTTATTAGGTTGGGATGGGTTAGGATTAGTTTCTTATTGTTTAGTAATTTATTATCAGAATATTAAATCTTATAATGCAGGGATATTAACAGCATTAACAAATCGTTTAGGAGATGTAGCTTTGTTAATTTCGATTTCTTGAATAATAAATTATGGAAGATGGAATTATATTTTTTATTTAAATTTTATAAAAAATGATTATAATATAATATTAATTAGAACATTAGTGGTATTTGCAGCTTTTACAAAAAGAGCCCAGATTCCCTTTTCTTCATGATTACCAGCTGCCATAGCTGCACCTACCCCTGTTTCATCTTTAGTTCATTCTTCAACTTTGGTAACTGCAGGAGTATATTTATTAATTCGGTTTAATTTTGTTTTTAGTTCTAATATTATATATTTAATATTATTTATTTCTAGAATAACAATATTTATAGCAGGAATAAGAGCAAATTTGGAGTTTGATTTAAAAAAAATTATTGCCTTATCTACTTTAAGTCAATTAGGTTTAATGATAAGAATTTTATTTTTAGGAGAATATAAATTAGCTTTTTTTCATTTATTAACACATGCTTTATTTAAAGCATTACTCTTTATATGTGCCGGTATAATTATTCATAATTTAAATAATTGTCAAGATATTCGGTACATGGGGAATTTGGTTAAATTTATACCTATAACTTGTTCATTTTTTAATATTTCAAATTTATCTTTATGCGGTATTCCTTTTTTAAGAGGATTTTATTCAAAGGATTTAATTTTAGAAGTACTTAGAATAAATTATTTAAATTTATATATTTATATTATTTTTTTTGTTTCTACAGGTCTTACAACTTGTTATACTATTCGTTTATTTTATTATTCTTTATTTAGGGAATTTAATTATTTATCTTTAAATAGTTTAATGGAAGGACGTATTATACTTAAGGGAATAAGAGGTTTAATTTTAATAGTAATTTTTGGAGGAAGGATACTTATATGATTAATATTTCCTACTCCTTACTTTATTTGTTTACCTTTTTATATAAAAATTATAGCTTTAATTTCAATTATAATTGGGGGTTGGATTGGGTATAATTTATCTATTTTTAATTTAAATTATAAACTAAAAAGCGTGATTTTCTATAAGTTATCTTTGTTTTTGGTTTCAATATGAAATATACCTTTTATTTCAACTTTTGGGGTTAATTTTTATCCTATTTATATAGGAAATATATATTATAAAATAGTAGATCAAGGTTGATCAGAATTTTTAGGTAGTCAAAATATTTATATTAATTTAAAAAAGCTATCTTTATTTAGACAATTTATTTTTTTTAATAATTTAAAATTATTTTTAATTTTATTAGTTATGTGAATAATTATTTTAATATTAAATTTATTTTATTTAAATAGCTTAATTAAGAGCATGATATTGAAGATATCAAGGTAATATAATTATTTTTAAATATTCATAAAATAAATTAATTTAATTTTACAATGAAAATGTAATGTTTTTGTTAAACTATATAAATAGAAATAATAATGGAATTTCACCACTAAAAATTTAAGTTAGAAGCTTAATTTTGGTTATCTTATTTCTTTAATTGGAGTTTTACTCAATAATATTATTAACAGTAATATACCTCTATTTGGTTTCAATTAAAAATAAGGATGAATTTCATCAAAATTTTAGGTCGAAACTAAATACAATAATTTGTTTCTTATTTAAGATAAATTGAATATTCAATACTTTTTAAATGCAAATTAAATGTTATAGTTAACTATTATCCTATAAAACTCAGTTTAAAGCTCCTTGGTTTCATTCATGATAAAGTCCTATTAATAAAATTAATAAAAAGAAAAAAGTAATAGTTAAAATAAAAATTACATTAGAAATTTTTATTGTAAAGATTAAAGGGATTAATAAAGTAATTTCAACATCAAAAATTAAAAAAATTACTGCGATTAAAAAAAAGTTAATTGAAAATGGTAATCGAGCTGGACTTTTAGGATCAAAACCACATTCAAAAGGGGATCTTTTTTCTCGGTCTATAAAAGTTTTTTTAGATAAAAATATTGCTGCTAATATTATGATATTTGATAGAAAAAATAAAAATGTGGATAAATACAAAATTATTATAATTATTTATACTAAATTTATTTAGATCTTTTAATTGGAAGTTAAAAATAATGTTTATACTATATAAATATCTACCTCATCAATAAATAGAAATATATAAAAATAATCATACTACATCTACAAAATGTCAATATCAAGCAGCTGCCTCAAATCCAAAATGATGAATTGATGAAAAATGATTATTTAAATTTCGGATATAACAAATTAATAAAAAGGTAGTTCCGATAATTACATGTAACCCATGAAATCCTGTTGCTATAAAAAATGTAGACCCATAAATGGCGTCAGCGATAGTAAATGAAGCTTCAATGTATTCATATGCTTGTAGTATAGTAAAATAAATTCCTAGAATTACTGTTAATAATAATCCTTGGTTAGTTTTTCTAAAATTATTTTCTATTAATCTATGATGAGCTCAAGTTACGGTTAATCCTGAGGTTAATAAAATTAAAGTATTTAATAAAGGAATTTGGATTGGGTTAAAAACTATAATTCCTTTGGGTGGTCAAACTATCCCTAATTCAATTGTAGGAGTTAAAGATCTATGAAAAAATCCCCAAAAAAATCTTAAAAAGAAAAAAATTTCAGAAGTAATAAATAAAATTATTCCTCATCGAAGTCCTATTGTTACATTATATGTATGTAATCCTTGAAAAGTTCCTTCACGTGAAATATCTCGTCATCATTGATATATAATTAGTATAGTTACTGATATCCCTAAAAAGAAAAGGTTATTATTATAAAAATGGAATCATTTAATTAATCCAATTATAGAAATTATTGCTCTTAATGCACCTATGATAGGTCATGGTCTAACATCTACTAAATGAAAAGGATGGTTTTTATGTATTGACATTAAATAACTTCTCTAGAATATAAAGTTCTTAAAATAGCAAATACATAAGATTGAATAATTGCCACAGCAGATTCTAAAAGTAATAAAAGTAATTGAATAATAATTAAAAAATTAATTATAAATAATGTTATTGATGGGCCAGTGTTTCCTAATAAAGTTATTAATAGATGGCCTGCAATTATATTTGCAGCTAATCGAACTGCTAATGTTCCTGGACGAATAATATTTCTAATTGTTTCAATACATACTATAAAAGGTATAAGAACTGGGGGGGTTCCTTGAGGAACTAAATGTGCGAATATATGGATTGTATTATTGATTCAACCATAAATTATAAATCTTAATCATAAAGGTAAAGCTAATCTTAATGTTATAGCAAGATGTCTAGTTCTTGTAAAAATATATGGGAATAATCCTAAAAAATTATTAAATAAAATAATTGAAAATAAAGAAATAAAAATTAACGTTATTCCTTTAATTTTTCTTCCTAATAAAGTTTTAAATTCTTTATGTAAAATTGTTAAAATTTTAATTCATAAATAATTTATACGAGAAGGAATTAATCAAAATATTGAAGGAATAATCAATAATCCGATTAAAGTTCTAAATCAATTTAATGATAAATTAAACGATGTGGTTGGGTCAAATGATGAAAATAAATTTGTTATCATTTTCAATTAATTTTATTTTTATTATTTGTTAATTTTGATTTATTTTTATTATTATAAATAAACGAAAAATAATTTATTGAATTAAATAATATAAAAATTATCGAAAATATAAGAAATAGTATTATTCAATTTATAGGGGCTATTTGAGGGATCAAAAAATATTAATGATATAATAATTTTAGTTTGACAAACTAACGTTATAATTTAACTAATTTTTTATCATTAGAAGTAATCGTGACTTTACTATAAAGTGGTTTAAGAGACCAACACTAACTTTCAGCCATCTAATGAGTTGATATTAGAAATTCATTTAATAAAAAATGAAGGGGAAATTCTTTCTAAAACAATAGGTATAAACCTATGATTAGCGCCACAAATTTCCGAACATTGACCAAAAAATAAACCTGCTCGGTTTAAAAAAAAATTAATTTGATTTAATCGACCGGGAGTTGCATCTACTTTTACTCTTAAAGCTGGGATTGTTCATGAATGTAATACATCTGCTGCTGTTACTATTATTCGAATTTGGGAATTGTAAGGAAGAACAATACGGTTATCAACATCTAAAAGACGAAATCTATTTAGGTTTAATTCATTAATTGGTGTTATATAGGAATCAAATTCTATTTGTTTAAAATCAGAATATTCATAAGATCAATATCATTGATGCCCAATCGATTTAATTGAAACTATAGGGTTATTAATTTCGTCTAATAAGTATAATAAGTTTAATGAAGGTATAGCAATAAAAATTAAAGTAAAAGCTGGTAAAATTGTTCAAATTAATTCAATTATTTGTCCTTCTAATAAGAATCGATAATTTAATTTGTTAAAAAATAATCTAGATATTAAATACCCAACTAAAATTGTGATTATAAGCAAAATTATTAATGTATGGTCATGAAAATAAATAAGTTGCTCTATTAAAGGTGAAGCTCTATCTTGTGTAGAAATTGAATACCATGTCGCCATTTTCTAAAAAAAGTATAAACTTTATAAATGGGGCTTAAATCCATCACACTAATCTGCCATATTAGAAATATGACAATATCGGTAATTCAGAATATCTATGTTCTGCTGGTGGTATTAATTGAAATCATTCAATTGAAGTATTTATTTGTAAGGATGAAATTCTTTTTCGTATTGAAATAAATCTTTCTCAGATAATATATAAAAAAATAAAAATTGCGATTAATGAAATTATTGACCCAATAGAAGAAATAATGTTTCAAGTTGTGTAAGCATCTGGGTAATCAGAGTATCGTCGAGGTATTCCTCTTAACCCTAAAAAATGCTGAGGAAAAAATGTTAGATTAACTCCAATAAATATAATTAAAAATTGAATTTTTAAATATTTATTGTTTAAAGTTAAACCAGTAAATAAAGGGAATCATTGGATAAAACCTGCCATAATTGCAAATACAGCTCCTATTGATAAAACATAATGGAAATGAGCTACTACATAATAAGTATCATGTAAAATAATATCAATTGAAGAATTAGCAAGAATTACACCAGTTAATCCTCCTACAGTAAATAAAAACACAAATCCTAAAGCTCATAATATTGCTGGGGAATAATTAATCTGGGTTCCATGTAAAGTTGCTAATCAACTAAAAATTTTAATTCCTGTAGGAACTGCAATAATTATGGTTGCAGAAGTAAAATATGCTCGGGTGTCAACATCTATACCTACAGTAAATATATGATGGGCTCATACAACAAATCCTAATAATCCAATTGCTATTATAGCATAGATTATTCCTAGGGTTCCAAATGTTTCCTTTTTCCCACTTTCTTGTCTAATAATATGAGAAATTATTCCAAATCCAGGAAGAATTAAAATGTATACCTCAGGGTGTCCAAAAAATCAAAATAAATGTTGGTATAAAATTGGATCCCCTCCTCCGGCTGGATCAAAAAAGGATGTATTTAAATTTCGGTCTGTTAATAATATTGTAATTGCACCAGCTAAAACTGGTAAAGAAAGAAGTAATAGTAATGCTGTAATTGCTACAGCTCAAACAAATAAAGGTATTCGATCAAAAGTTATACCTATGGACCGTATATTAATAACTGTAGTAATAAAATTTACAGCTCCTAAAATTGAAGAGATTCCAGCTAAATGTAAACTAAAAATTGCTAAATCAACAGAAGCTCCTCCATGGGCAATATTTGAAGATAAGGGAGGGTAAACTGTTCATCCTGTCCCAGCCCCATTTTCAACTATTCTTCTTATTAGTAAAAGGCTTAAAGATGGGGGAAGAAGTCAAAATCTTATATTGTTTATTCGAGGGAATGCTATATCAGGAGCTCCTAATATTAAAGGTACTAATCAGTTACCAAAACCTCCAATTATAATAGGTATTACTATAAAAAAAATTATGATAAAAGCATGTGCAGTTACAATAACATTATAAATTTGGTCGTCACCAATTAATGTTCCTGGGTTTCCTAATTCAGCACGAATTAAAATTCTTAAAGATGTTCCTACTATTCCAGCTCATGCTCCGAAAATAAAATATAATGTTCCAATATCTTTGTGGTTTGTTGAAAATAATCATTTATTCAGGGGTAAAATGGCTGAGGTTAGGCGATAAATTGTAAATTTATTAACGAAATTTTTTTCTTTTATCAAAGTCTTATATTCAAAAATGATTTTAAATTGCAAATTTAAAGGTGGATAGATCCTAAGGCTTAAAGATGGACCTTTATAGGTAGTTTTGAAGACTACAAGTTTATTTTAACTTAAATCCTTAATATAAATTAAAGATTATTGTTGAAAATAATAAGCCTATTAATGATAAAAAGTTAAGAATTATAATAAATCAATTTTTTAAAGGGGTTTTATAATAATAATTTAATTCATTTATATTAATTATTAAAGTTGAAAAAGTAATTCGTATATAAAAATATAATGTTAATAACGTTATGATTACTATTAAAAATGTTAAAACAATTATTTTATTTATTAAAAGTGTTTGGATTGTTAATCATTTAGGTAAAAATCCTAAAAATGGAGGCAATCCTCCTAATGATAAGAAATTTATAATAAAAAATAATTTTAATAAGATATTTTTGTTTAATGAAATAAATAATTGTTTTAAATAAAAAATATTATAAATTTTAAAAATTATAATTAAATTAATGGTAATAATCGTGTAAATTATAAAATATATAATTCAAATTGTTTCAAAAAAAATTATTGATCCAATTATTCAACCAATATGGTTAATTGAAGAATAAGCTATAATTTTACGTATTCTGGTTTGGTTGATACCTATAATTCCTCTGATTAATATTGAAAAACAAATAATTACAGAAAAGAATAAAATTATATTATTGTTATACATGATTAAAATTATAGGGGCTAATTTTTGTCATGTTAATAATAATAAACAATTTATTCAATTTAATCCTTCTATTACTTCTGGGAATCAAAAATGGAATGGGGCTGTTCCTATTTTTGTTATAATAGCTGAATTAAAAATTATTCTGAAATTATTTTGTCAATAATCAATTGTGTAAGAAGATATCAAAATGATCGAAAATAATATAATAGTTGAAGCTAGAGCTTGTGTAATAAAATATTTTAATGCAGCTTCATTAGTTATTATATTTTTAGAATTTCTAAATAGAGGGATAATTGATAATAAATTAATTTCTAATCCTATTCATATTCCTATCCATGAGTACGAGGAAATTGAAATTATAGTTCCAGTTATTAATGAAATTAAAAATAAAATTTTATATTTATATATAATTAAAAAGAAAAGGATTATAACCTTTATAAAAGGGGTATGAACCCGTTAGCTTAATTAGCTTATCTTTTTATATTTTAGTATATGATGTATAAAAGTTTTTGATACTTTAGGAAATAGTTTAATTCTATTAAATATAATAAAGGTGAAAATTCACATGATTTATTCTATCAAAATAATTCTTTTGTCAGACACTTTATCTTAATTTGATTATTAAAAACTATTTTATAAACACGGGTTAAAAAATTATAAGAATTTTTTACTAAAGGTAAAAAAAAGGTCACGGATTTTTTTGTTACTTTTAAAAACGCCTAAGTGAGTGATTTCATCTAAAAAAGGTCAAAAAAGGGGTCAGAATTTTGGCAATTTTTGAAAAGATTAAATCCCCATAAATAGGCCTTTTTAAAAGTTCAAAAAATGGCATTTTTTGCGTTTTTTTTGGCATTTTTTTTCGACCAATTTTTTTCTACTAAAATTTGTTAACTAAATTAAATTACTTTTTTTAAAAAAAAATAAGGGCCAAAAATTTTTGATTTTTTTTTATATATAAATGTTTAATAAGTATAAAATATAATTTTATTTATTTATATATAAATTATATTAGTATATATTATTATAATTATTATTACAGTATTAGGGTATATTAATATATATATATATAAAATATTATTATTTGTATTAATATATAGATCCTAATTATTAGTCAAGTATACTACTATAAATATCTTGTTTATTCATATATACTATTAAATAAATTTAAAAAAAAGAAAAAGAAAAGAATTATTAATTTAAATTTATAAATAAAA